GGACAAAAAATTTGGCGATTTAAGAGCCAACTTATCATTTTATTTATTAATATAATAATAAAATGAGAAACTCTATAACTCTAATTAATCTACTATAAACCATTCGAACTTATTCGAATTTCATTCTCAATTTTATTATAGATCTAGAATTTTTGACTTTAACTATATTTATTACAGATATCAATAATATCTATATTCCCCCCTTCAATCTATTCTCCTAGAAATACTACTATTGAAGTTTTATGAAAAAAGGGCAAAGCCCCTTATCGGATTTGAACCGATGACTTACGCCTTACCATGGCGTTACTCTACCGCTGAGTTAAAAGGGCTTCCATTCCTAAACGAGCCAGCATGTAGATAATATCTATCTATAGAAATAGATTCCAAATCAAATTCTTATATGAAGTAAACTTATAATCATTCATAAACGAGAAATTGCATTTACCTAATGAATAGAAACTCAATTAGTGAATAGAAATTAGCGAATATAGGGAATTAGTCAATTTAGTCAATTTCTTAAGAAATTTCTAGCCCTTAGAGAATTCGAAATTCTATTTAATAATGAAATTCTATTGAAATTCGAATAAATTAGAATATTAGAATGAATAATGGAATAATGTTGATTAGAATGAACCATTCATGAATAGAAAAGAAATGAGGAATCATCAAAGAGGGAAAGATCTTTCGAATGTAGTCCTACCATTTCGTTATATTGACAATTTCAAAAAAACTGTTCATACTATGAGCATAGTATGCTGACAAATGTGCCCCCATCGTCTAGTGGTTTAGGACATCTCTCTTTCAAGGAGGCAACGGGGATTCAATTTCCCCTGGGGGTGGGGTATTACGAAAGGAAGTGGATCAGGGATTATTAAGAAATAGGGAATTTCTTCTTCCTGGGTCGATGCCCGAGCGGTTAATGGGGACGGACTGTAAATTCGTTGGCAATATGTCTACGCTGGTTCAAATCCAGCTCGGCCCAATAATTCACTGATCCGCCAAGAAATCATATTACCTTCTTGTTCTGTTTTATTCTGTTTTCTAGAAATGCCTGATACAAAAAACGAAAAAGACAAAAAAAAATCCAAATTTCTGCTATATCTTTACTTGTATTTTATTTACTTTCTTTTTTTGTCTTTTTTTCCCACAAATTCTGATCTTGTTAATGACCTAGATTCATATCAAGATTTCTAAATAGAAAGTCTAAGAAAAAGAATAATATAAAGATAGAAAGAAAAAAGAAACCTTCTTTCTTTTCATTGAAAGATTGATTATCAATCGATTTTCTTTATTTGAAATAACGAAAAGATGACTAGTAATTTGTCTCATTATCACTAAAGTGGATATCCATGTGGATATCCATATTCCCACTCGCCTCTCTCTTATAACGAGGCCAATTCCAAATCGAAATCGAAATAGAAGGGGTTTGAATGAAATCATAAGAATTGCTGTACACTTTATTTATTTTTTATTTTAGTTTCTTGGGATTGTAGTTCAATTGGTCAGAGCACCGCCCTGTCAAGGCGGAAGTTGCGGGTTCGAGCCCCGTCAGTCCCGATGGATTCAAATCCAATAATCCAACCAAAAAAATATATCAATTACGCTTTCGATTTTCTTTTCTCTAAAAAGGGGACAAATAGTAGATTTTTTTTTCTCAAAGAGAAGGGGGTCCCTCCCTTTTCTTTTATTTTTATTACTTTTTTTTCATCAAAGTAAATAGAAAAATGGGAATTCCACTTTTTTTAACTATTTTAACTAATAGTGACGGAGACGGATCGAGACAGAATATTCAGGATTTCAAGAGATACCGCGCCGAGTTTGGCTTTTTCGATTTCTCCGAACCTGCGTAATGAAATCGAATCGAGTACCATATCTTATCTTTCCCGATCGTACATACACTAATCAAATTTTTCTTTGTACGATGCAAGATGAATCGAATTTCTTTGGAATTCTTTTAATTGGAAAAATCTCTTCTTTTTTGACTCCGATTTTTCTCAATTACTAATTTGAATTTAAAAGAATCTATCTCATTCAAATTGTACACTAAAGTTTTGCTATATTCTATTTATTCCATTACTAATGTTTATCACACCTTTTTCCAATAAGATTAGATAAGGAGTTTAGAACTTCACTTCCCTTTCTCCATTTCGCTTCTATTATTTGTTTGGATTTGTTTGGAACCAATGGAAGTGGAAAGGAGGTTAGATGATACTTGGTGAACTGATTGGATAAAGAAGGCAATAGTCGTTTTTTATAGAAAAAAAGAATCAAAAAGAATTTGAAATAAAATTCAAAAATGAAAATAAAGTAACGAAATTCTCGATTGGGTCAAGAATCCTTTTTTGGATTCGGTATGAATAAACGATCTTTCTATGTTATACTATTCAATTCTCGACAAGGAATCCATTTGATAGGTTAGGTATTCTTATTCATGATATTTATCCGATTCGATATCATCGAGATAGAATTTATCTCATTGAATTTAAAGGCAAAAAAATTATCATCTCTATGGGATTAAATCCCGAGTTATTGTGAAGTAAAGAAAAATAAAAGGATGAGATTATGGAAGTCAATATTCTTGCATTTATTGCTACTGCACTGTTCATTCTAGTTCCTACTGCTTTTTTACTTATAATATATGTAAAAACTGTTAGTCAAAGTAATTAATTTGAACGCAAGTTAACATTTTAGTTCTTAATTAATATCAATGATTAAAAAGAGAAACAAAAAGGATTAAAAATTTTTGTTTTAGCTGAAATGTGCTGTCCGGACTAGAATCAGCAGTATCCTATGAGATCCGATAGTATGGGTAGAAAGAAATATATATTTCTTTACTGCCCATACTATCTATTTTTTTTAGTCGAGTTTAGAAAGTTGTACTGTATAAAGATATAGGTTTAATAGAAATCAATCGAAAATGGCATCTTCATTTTCATATATTTAGATATTAATGAACTATATGGAATGTACATAAGGTCCCAATTCGATTTCTTTTCCTCATCCATTTGATTTGTGTTCATTCGAATTAATCTTATTCCCAAATAGTCGAGCAAATAGTCGAGCAAATAGTCGAGCAAATAGTCGAGGGGTACTTCTGGCTCTTACGATTCGAATTCCTGGAATTCTGTGATTATTTTGAATTTCCTATTGAAATTTGAATAGGAATCCTCGAGTCTATTGAAATAATCAAATCAAAGAAAAGGAAAAAAAGAGTCTAGATATATTCTATTAATAATAGAAAATCAAGAAATCTTTTTTTAGCATTCTTAAGTGATTAAACGATTATCAAATCATCCAAAGAATGGAGTTTTAGAAAAACTTTTCAGATTTCGTGGAAAAGCATTAGTAAACTCCGGCGGTTTTGAATCTTTGAATCATGATATGAAATGAGTCAAGTCAATAAAGTAAAGCATAAATAAATAGGATTTCAAAAATACTAAATCAAATAGTAAAGTTAAGTAATAAGCGCGCAACGAAATATGCGACTTCTTTAAGAAAATATCTTAGGATGTGTATTATCTCGTTGGAGGACCACTATGTATATCTGATTCCCCGCGGAAATCATTTACATTTATTTAAATAGAATGAAATAACTTGAAATTTTCAAAATGAATAAAGGAAAGACTTTCTTTTATCTTTGAACAAGAAAAAGCCAAACAAAAACAAATAAAAAGTCAAAAAGGGTTCCTCTATACCTCTATTCCTACCTCTATTCCTACTACGAATGTCAATATATAACTCGGGTAAGGGTCGGTTTAGCGAAATCGAAAATTTAAGAAGAATTTGTTTGGGATAAATTTCCCCTCATTTTTATTTCTTTTACTTTCTAAATATGAAAGACGGGAATCATTCAACTATTTGTTTGATTAGGATTCTATTATAAGGGGTCTTTTTCGTCTATTCTTGAATAGAATAGATTATTCAACCCCAATCCGACTCCAATAGAATTTCGAAATGAAGATTTTTTTTAATTCAATTTCGAAATTCTTGCAAATTTCGAAATTGAATTAATTGAATTGAAAAGTCTTTGCAGAATGATCTATAAAACAATTGATAGAGTTCAATTTCTCAACTCAATTAGGAGTACCCCTAGAGTCCACTTCTTCCCCATACTACGAGTGAAAGGGAAAATGTAAAGACTACCATTAAAGCAGCCCAAGCGAGACTTACTATATCCATGTGAATTATGTCCCCTATCTCTATGAATATGAAGATATTTTTACAGTATTGTTTACTTTGTTTATTGTTCACTAATAATAGTAGTCGAATCGCCGGTGTGGAGTCAAAAAAAAAGGATTTTGACTAATGCCATTGATGAAATAATACAAATGCCATTGATGAAATAATACAAAAAATCCAATTTATCTTAAGAAGTTCTTATTAGATTATTGATATATTTTTGTTTTGGTAGAATCGGTAAAGATGAAGCAAAAATCAAAATAGGCAGCGACCAGTCTCAAGGGTCCTTTTTTTCCTCCACGTACTGATTGGGAAGCAATTGCAGCAGTTATATCAGCAAAACCAACTAAGGCATTTCGTGTCTTTTGTTGATCAGACGAGGCGACACCCAAGATTCGAACTGGGGAACGAGGAGTTGCAGTCCTTCGCCTTACCACTCGGCCATGCCGCCCAATAACTATCGACTGTGAATTCATGAATCATGAACCATTCTTAGATTTGAATCTAACGTTGCATTTCCTTAATAATATAGGAAAATGAATATGTAACTATTTAGTAGTGATTCTTTCCAATCAAGAAGTCCTTCTCTGTTTAATAGATATTGTATTACAAGATAGATATATTTGTCAACCCCAGAACCTAAACTCTTATGCGAATATGTAATGGTAAATCTTAGATTTCTTTCTATTCATTGATTCTTTCCAATCAAGAAATCCTTCTCTGTTTAATAGATATTGTATTACAAGATAGATATATTTGTCAACCCCAGAACCTAAACTCTTATGCGAATATGTAATGGTAAATCTTAGATTTATGTTCAATGAAAATTGAAATAGAAAATAGATTCTATGAGGTTTTGCCAGAACACGACATCCGCTGTCCAGAATCGAACTGCAATAACAGGGGAGACATATATATAAATAACTATCCTTCTATCTGTGGTTTCATAAAGCCCTCTTCCGCACTTCAATCGTATTATAACGACCTCTCTAAAAATAGAAAAAAAAAATAGATCAAAAAATATCTCTTCTGCGCGGACCTTTTTTTTAACTAAAACTAAAAAGAGAAATTCACGAAAAAGGCTAAGTGCTAGAAATAATCCACTTTATATTGTTTCTTATTATTGGGTCTTTATCTTATCGAAGAGAGAAAATCGGGATCATTTTTTTTACTGTTATCAAATCCTATTGGAATTGGAATATGTAAAACATGTAATATCATAACATAATAATGGTAGAAATGGAATTCCCTTTTCTTTTGTTATTCTATACAAAACTTCATAAGTCTAACTTAATAAGTTAATAAGTTAAGTGGAATTTTGCAATTGCTTTCTAGTTGTATTTGTTGGAAATTCCAATTTGAGTCTAGAATTCTCTTGATTCCGCTGTTCATACATATTTCATACATCCCATATTCATATATGGGTTAGATCAAATTTTATGTGATTCCGTAAAGAGAATAGAAATTTCATTATTGCCGGATCGACCCATATAATTAAATGAAGAACGGCTGAATAATGGAATTTTTTTGTCAACAAATGGGAAATTCAAAATGCTTAGAAATGAAAATGAGGGATTGTCTGCAATACCTGGATTTAATCAGATACAATTTGAAGGATTTTGTAGGTTCATTGATCAGGGCTTAAGAGAAGAACTTTATAAGTTTCCAAAAATGGAAATGCAAGGTGTAGATCCAGAAATTAAATTTAAATTATTTGCGGAAACATATCAATTAATAGAACCTTTGATAAAAGAAAGAGATGCTGTATATGAATCACTTACATATTCTTCTGAATTCTATGTATCCGCAGGATTAATTTGGAAAGGCAGTAGCGATATCCAAGAACAAACCATTTTTATTGGAAACATTCCTCTAATGAATTCCCTGGGAACCTCTATAGTAAATGGAATATACAGAATTGTGATTAATCAAATAGTGCAAAGCCCCGGTATTTATTACCGGTCAAAATTGAACCATAAAGGAATTTGGGTCTATGTTGGCACAATAATATCAGATTGGGGAGGAAGAGTAGAATTACAGATTGATAGAAAAGGGAGAATGTGGGTTCGTGTGAGTAGGAAACAGAAAATATCTATTCTAGTTCTATCATCAGCTATGGGGTTGAATCTAAAAGAAATTTTAGAGAATGTGTGTTACCCTGAAATTTTCTTGTCTTTCCTTAATGATAAGGAGAAAAAAAAAATTGGGTCAAAAGAAAATGCTATTTTAGAGTTTTATCAACAATTTAATTATGTAGGCGGAGATCCAGTATTTTCTGAATCCTTATGTAAAAAATTAAAAAAGAAATTTTTTAAGCAAAAATGTGAATTAGGAAGGATTGGTCGACTAAATATGAACCAGATACTAAATCTTCATATACCTCATAACAATACTTTTTTGTTACCGCGAGATATCTTGGCAGCTGCGGATCATTTGATTGAAATGAAATTAGGAATGGATACGCCTATCGACATGAATCATTTAAAAAATAAACGTATTCGTTCGGTAGGGGATCTATTACAAGATCAATTCGGATTGGCTCTGGTTCGTTTAGAAAATGTGGTTAAACGAACTATTTCTGTAGCAATTAGAGATAAATTAATACCAACCCCTAAACATTTGGTAATTTCAACTCCATTAACAACCACTTATGAATTCTTTTTCGGATTCAACCCATTATCTCAAGTTTTGGATCAAACTAATCCACTGTCACAAATATTTCATGGGAGAAGATTTAGTCATTTGGGCCCCGGAGGATTGACAGCGCGAACCACTAGTGTTCGGATGCGAAATATCCATCCTAGTCACTATGGGCGTATTTGCCCAATTGAGACGTCTGAAGGAATCAATGCTGGACTTATCGGATCGTTAGCGATTCATGCCAAGATTGGTCATTGGGGGTCTTTAGAAAGTCCATTTTTGGAAATCAGTGAGGGATCAAAAAAAGCGCGGATGCTTTATTTATCATCAAATAGAGATGAATACTATATGATAGCGACAGGAAATTCTTTGGCGCTGAATGGAGGTGCTCGGGAAGAACAGGTTGTTTCAGCTCAACACCGTCAAGAATTTCTGACTATTGCATGGGAGCAGGTGCATCTTCGAAGTTTTTTTCCCTTCCAATATTTTTCGATTGGAGTTTCCCTCATTCCTTTTATTGAGCATAATGATGCAACTCGGGCTTTAATGAGTTCGAATATGCAACGTCAAGCAGTTCCGCTTGTTCGGTCCGAGAAGTGCATTGTAGGAACTGGATTGGAACGCCAAGTGGCTCGAGATTCAGGGGCTCCCGCTATAGCCGAACGCGCGGGAAAGATAATTTATACCGACATTGACAAGATCCTTTTATCGAGAAATAGATATACTTTATCGATTCCGTTAGTTGTGTATCAGCGTTCCAACAAAAATACTTGTATGCATCAAAAAACTCAGGTTCAGCCAGGTAAATTCCTGAAAAAGGGACAAGTTTTAGCGGATGGTGCCGCTACAGTTGGTGGCGAACTCGCCTTGGGAAAAAACATATTAGTAGCATATATGCCGTGGGAAGGTTACAATTTTGAAGATGCAGTACTCATTAGTGAGCGTCTGGTATATGAAGATATTTTGACTTCTTTTTCCATACGGAAATATGAAATTCAGACTCATATGACAAGCCAAGGCCCTGAAAAAATTACTAACGAAATACCGCATCTAGAAGCCCATTTACTCCGAAATTTAGACAAAAATGGAATTGTGATGCTGGGATCTTGGGTGGAGACAGGCGATATTTTAGTAGGTAAATTAAGGCCTCAAATGGCGAAAGAATCATTCTATTCTCCAGAAAATAGATTATTACGAGCTATATTTGGCATTGAGGTATCTACTTCAAAGGAAACTTGTCTAAAACTACCTACAGGTGGTAGGGGTCGAGTTATTGATGTGAGATGGATCCAGAAAAAGGAGGGTTTCCGGGATAATCCAGAAACTATTCGGGTATATATTTTACAGAAACGTGAAATCAAAGTAGGGGATAAAGTATCTGGAAGACATGGAAATAAGGGCGTCATTTCCAAAATTTTGCCTAGACAAGATATGCCTTATTTGCAAGATGGAGGGCCTGTTGATATGGTCTTCAACCCGTTAGGAGTACCTTCACGAATGAATGTAGGACAGATATTTGAATGCTCACTCGGGTTAGCAGGAAGTTTGCTAGATAGACATTATCGAATAGCACCTTTGGATGAGAGATATGAGCAAGAGGCTTCGAGAAAACTAGCGTTTTCTGAATTATATGAAGCCAGTAAGCAAACATCAAATCCGTGGGTATTTGAACCCGAATATCCGGGAAAAAGTCGAATGTTTGATGGAAGAACGGGAGATTCTTTTGAACAACCTATTCTAATAGGAAAGCCTTATATCTTGAAATTAATTCATCAAGTTGCTGATAAAATACATGCACGTTCCATTGGACCTTATGCACTTGTTACACAACAACCCGTTAGAGGAAGGGCCAAGAAAGGGGGACAGCGGGTAGGAGAAATGGAAGTTTGGGCTCTAGAGGGATTTGGTGTTTCTCATATTTTACAAGAGATGCTTACTATTAAATCTGATCATATTGGAACTCGTCAAGAAGTGATTGGTACTACAATCAGTGGAAGAATAATACCTAAAGCGGAAGATACTACAGAATCTTTTCGATTACTCGTTCGAGAACTACAATCTTTATCTCTGGAACTGAAAAATTTCCTTATATCTGAGAAGAACTTCCAGATTACTAGGAAGGTAGTTTAGTTTAATCGGAATAAAAAGAAAATAAAGAGGAATTTTTTTCTATGATTGATCGGTATAAACATCAACAACTCCGAATTGGATCAGTTTCGCCTCAACAAATAAGTGCTTGGGCCAAGAAAACCCTACCTAATGGAGAGATTGTTGGAGAGGTGACAAAACCCTATACTTTTCATTACAAAACCAAAAAAGCCGAAAAAGGTGGATTATTTTGTGAAAGAATTTTTGGGCCTATAAAAAGTGGAATTTGTGCTTGTGGAAAGTTTGGAGGAATTAGAGATGAAAAAGAAGAACCTGAATTTTGTGAACAATGTGGGGTCCAATTTGTTGATTCTCGAATACGAAGATATCAAATGGGTTACATCAAACTGGCATGCCCAGTAACTCATATTTGGTATTTGAAACGGCTTCCTAGTTATATCGGGAATCTTTTAGATAAACCTCTTAAACAATTGGAAAGCCTAGTATACTACCATTTATCTTTTGCTAGGCCTATATCGAAAAAACCGACTTTCTTACGATTACGAGGTTTATTCGAAAATGAAATACAATCTTGGAAATACAGTATTCCACTTTTTTTTACTACCCAAGGGTTCGATACATTTCGAAATCGAGAAATCTCTAACGGAGCCGGTGCTATCCGAGAACAATTAGCCGATCTGGATTTGCAAATGATTATACACTATTCATCGGTAGAATGGAAAGAATTAGTAGAAAAGGGGCCTACGGGGAATGAATGGAAAGATCTAAAAGTTAGAAGAAGAAAGGATTTTTTGGTTAGACGCGTGGAATTAGCTAAACATTTTATTCGAACAAATATAGAACCAGAATGGATGGTTTTATGCCTATTACCCGTTCTTCCTCCCGACTTGAGACCGATCATTCAGATAGATGGAGGTAAACTAATGAGTTCAGATATTAATGAACTCTATAGAAGAGTTATCGATCGGAACCGTACGCTTACGGGTCTATTCACAAAAAGTAAATCTTCGTCAAGAGATGTACTAATGTGTCAGGAGAAATTGTTACAACAAGCTGTAGATACACTTCTTCAGAATGGAATCCATGGACAACCAAGGAAAGACGGTCATAATAAGGTTTACAAGTCGTTTTCAGATGTAATTCAAGGCAAAGAGGGAAGATTTCGTGAAACTTTGCTTGGCAAACGGGTTGATTATTCGGGGCGTTCTGTCATTGTCGTAGGTCCCTCACTTTCATTACATCAATGTGGATTGCCTTACGAAATAGCAATAGAGCTTTTCCAGACATTTGTAATTCGTGGTCTAATTAGGCAAGATATTGCTTTGAACATAGGAGTTGCTAAGAGTAAAATTCGGGAAAAAGATCCAATTGTACAGAAAATACTTAAGGAAGTTATGAAAGGGTATCCTGTATTGCTGAATAGAGCGCCTACTCTGCATAGATTAGGCATACAGGCATTTGAGCCCATTTTAGTGGAAGGGCGTGTTATTTGTTTACATCCATTAGTTTGTAAGGGATTCAATGCAGATTTTGATGGGGATCAAATGGCTGTTCATGTACCTTTATCATTAGAGGCTCAAACGGAGGCTCGTTTACTTATGTTTTCTCATATGAATCTCTTGTCTCCTGCTATTGGGGATCCCATTTGTGTACCAACTCAAGATATGCTTATTGGACTTTATGTATTAACAAGCAGGAATCGCCAGGGTATTTGTGCAAATAGGTATAATCCAGCTAATCGCCGAACTTCTCAAAATGAAAGAATTGACTATAATAGGGATAAATATATGAAAGAACCCTTTTTTTGTAATTCCTATGATGCAATTGTAGCTTATCGCCACAAAAGAATCAATTTAGATAGTCCTTTATGGTTCCGGTGTCAACTAGATGAGACCTTTATTGCTTCTGCTTCAAGAGAAATTCCCATCGAGGGTTACTATGAATCTTTAGGTACCTATCATGAGATTTATCCATACTATCTAATAGTAAGAAGTTTCAAAAAACAAAATCATCTTTGTATATACATCCGAACCACCGTTGGTAATATTTCTTTTTATCGACAAATCGAAGAAGCTATACAAGGGTTTGTTTTGTCAAGACAGCTAAGAGGATCCCCAATCTAATCATAGAGATCTCAGCTAAGAAATTCTATAACACCCGTGGGGATTCAGATCCCCTTGGTTCAACTAGGACCATAGTTCCTGAATTTCTACGCGAATCAAGATCGAGAAAAGGAAGTCGTTGACTCAAATCCATTGTCGAACCCTACTCAGCGAAATATGGAGGTATTTTTTTATGGCTGAACGGGCCAATTTCTATTTTCACAATAAAGTGATAGATGGAACTGCCATTAAACAACTTATTAGCAGATTAATAGATCACTTCGGAATGGTGTATACATCATACATCCTGGAGCAAATAAAGACTCTGGGTTTCCAACAAGCTACTGCTACATCCATTTCATTAGGAATTGATGATCTTTTAACAGTACCTTCTAAGAAATGGCTAGTCCAAGATGCTGAAGAAGAACGTTTGATTTTGGAAGAACACCATCATTATGGAAATGTACACGCAATAGAAAAATTACGTCAATCCGTTGAGATATGGCATGCTATAAGTGAATACTTGCGACAAAAAATGAATCCTAATTTTAGGATGACCGAACCCTTTAATCCAGTCTATATAATGTCTTTTTCGGGCGCTAGAGGAAATGCATCCCAAGTACACCAATTAGTAGGCATGAGAGGATTAATGTTGGATCCACAAGGACAAATGATTGACTTAGCCATTAAAAGCAATTTACGCGAAGGATTGTCTTTAACAGAATATATCATTTCTTGTTATGGAGCCCGAAAAGGAGTTGTAGATACTGCTGTACGAACAGCAGATGCTGGATATCTTACACGCAGACTTGTTGACGTAGTTCAACACATTGTTGTACGTAGAACAGATTGTGGCACTACCCGAGGGATCCTTGTGAGTCCTCGAAATGGAATGATGCCAGAAAGGATTTTCATTCATACATTAATTGGCCGTGTATTATCAGACAATCTATATATTGGTTCACGATGCATTGCCGTTCGAAATCAAGATCTTGGGCTTGGATTTCTCAATCGATTCATAACCATTCGAACACAACCAATATCTATTCGAACTCCTTTTACTTGTAAGAGTACGTCTTGGATATGTCGATTATGTTACGGACGGAGTACTACTAGTCATGGCTACTTGGTAGAATTGGGAGAAGCTGTAGGTATTATTGCGGGTCAATCTATTGGGGAACCGGGTACTCAACTAACATTAAGAACGTTTCATACCGGTGGAGTATTCACAGGGGGTACTGCAGCATATGTGCGAGCCCCCTCTAATGGAAAAATCCAATTTAATGAGGATTTAGTTCATCCCACACGTACACGTCATGGGCATCCGGCTTTTCTCTGTTCTATAGACTTGTATGTAACTATTGAGAGTGAAGATATTCTACATAACGTGACTATTCCATCAAAAAGTATTCTTTTAGTTCAAAATGATCAATATGTGGAATCAGAACAAATGATTGCTGAAGTTCAGCGGGGAACATCCCCCTTTAATTTTACAGATAGAATTCGAAAATATATTTATTCCCATTCAGAAGGAGAAATGCACTGGAGTACCGGCGTATACCATACATCTGAATTTCGATATAGCAATATCCATTTTTTAACAAAAACAAGTCATTTATGGGTATTATCGGGGGGTTCGGGCAGCTCCAGTACAGTCCCATTTTCACTACACAAGGATCAAGATCAAATGAACACACATTCTCTTTCTGTCGAAAAGAGATATATTTCGAACTCCTCAGTAAATTCAGAAAATAATGATCAAGTTCAATACAAATTAGTTAGTTCAGATCTTTCGAGTCAAAAAAAAAGTGAGATTTCTGATTATTCAGAACTTAATCAAATCCAAAGTACTGGTCATTGTAATCTCATATATCCTGCAATTCTCCACGAAAATTTTTATTTATTGGGAAAGAGACGCAGAAATCGATTTATCATACCATTCCAATCAATTCAAGAACAAGAGAAAGGACGAATGTCCCCTTCCGATATCTCGGTTGAAATACCTATAAATGGTATTTTCTGTAAAAAGAGTATTTTTGCTTATTTCAAGGATCTTCAATATCAAAGCTTTTTTTTCATTCCGGAGGAAGCGTATATTTTACCCGAATCTTCTTCCTTAATGGTACGTAATAATAGTATTATTGGAATAGATACACAAATCACGTTAAATATAAGAAGTCAGGTAAGCGGATTGGTACGAATAGAGAGAAAAAATCAAACAATGGAACTTCAAATTCTTTCTGGGGATCTCCATTTTCCGGGGCAGACAGATAACATATCGGGATCCAGTGGTATCTTAATACCACCAGGAACGGTAAAAAATAATTCTAAGGAATCAAAAAAAAAAAAAAAAAATTGGACCTATGCCCAATGGATTACACTTACCAAAAAGTATTTTCTTTTGGTTCGGCCAGTAATCCTATATAAAAATAAAATAACATACGATAGAAATTTCGAAACATTTTTCCCCCCAGATCTATTGCGGGAAAAGGAAAATCTGAAACTTCAAGTTGTCGATTATTTTTTTGATGGAAATGGTACTTTTTATGGAAATGATACATCGATTGAGGAAATTTATGACCCAAGTATTCAATTAGTTCGTACTTGTTTAGTCTTGAATTGGGATGAAGACAAAAAAAGTTCTTCTATCGAAGGGGCTCGTGCTTCTTTTGTTGAAGTAAGTACAAATGGTCTGATTCGTGATTTCCTAAAAATCGACTTAAACTTAGCGGAATTCCGTATTTCCAATATCAACAGAAAACGGAACGATTCATTAGGTTTAGGATGGATCTCCCATATTGGGTTAGATCATGCCAATATTAATTCATTTTTTTCCATTTATTCCAAGGCAAAGATTCAACAATCACTTAAACAAAATCAAGTAACTAGAAGTACGTTGTTGAATAGAAATAGAAATCAAAAATGTCAATCTTTCATTTTTTTGTCACCATCTAATTGTTTTCAAGTGGATCCATTTAACGATGTAAAATATCAGAATGTCATAAAGGAATTAACTAAAAGAGAGGCTAGAATCCCAATTAGGAATTCGCCGGGTCCTTTAGGAACAGCGCTTGAAATTGCAAATTTGGATTCAGTCTACTATTATTTACTAACTCATAATCAGATCTCGGTAAATCAATATTTGAAACTTGACAATTTTAAAAAGACTTTTCAAGTACTTAAATATTATTTAATGGAGGAGAACAAGAGAATTTTTAATCCCGATTCGTGCATTAACAGTGTTTTGAATCCATTCAAATTGAATTGGTATTTTCTCCATCATAATTATCATCATAATTTTTGCGAAGAAACATTCACAATAATTAACCTGGGACAGCTTATTTGGCAAAATCTATGTATGGACAAAAGCGCACCACGCCTAAAATCGGGTCAAGTTATAATTGTTCACGTTGAGTCTATAGTACTAAGATCAGCTAAGCCTTATTTGGTCACTCCCAAAGCAAAGGTTCATCAAAATTATGGAGAAATCCTTTACCAAGGAGATCCTTTATTTTCATTTATGTATGAAAAGTCGAGATCTAGTGATATAACGCAGGGTCTTCCAAAAGTGGAACGGATGTTAGAAGTACGCTCAATTGATTCAATATCAATAAACCTAGAAAAGAGACTTGAGGGTTGGAACGCGTGTAGAACAAGAATTCTTGGAATTCCTTGGGGATTCTTGATTGGTGCTGAGCTAACTATAGTACAAAGTCGTATCTCTTTGGTTAATAAGATCCAAAAGATTTATCGATCCCAAGGGGTGCAGATCCATAATAAGCATATAGAAATTATTGTACGTCAAATAACATCCAAAGTGTCCGTTTCGGAAGATGGAATGTCTAATGTTTTTTCACCCGGAGAACTGATTGGGTTGTTGCGAGCGGAACGCACAGGGCGGGCTTTGGAAGAAGTGATCTGTTACCGAGCTAGGCTCTTGGGAATGACGAGAGCATCTCTGAATACTCAAAGTTTCATCTCCGAGGCAAGTTTTCAAGAAACTGCTCGTGTTTTATCAAAAGCAGCTCTCCGCGGACGTATCGATTGGTTGAAAGGCCTGAAAGAAAACGTTGTTCTAGGCAGTATGCTACCTATTGGTACTGGATTTAAAGGATTAGTGCACCGCTCAAGGCAACATACGGACATTCCTTTAAGATTCAAAACCAAAAACAAGAATTTATTCGAGGGGGGAATGGGAGATATTTTGTTCCACCACAGAGAGTTGCATTTCAAAAAAAGGATATGATACATCAGAACAAGAATTTATAGGATTTAATGATTCCTAAGAGTGGATTCATACTTTTAACTATATAACTATGGGTGGTTCTTTGATTTGTTCCATTTACACCCGATTTGGTAATGTGATTTTCTATATTTATATTTATATAGTAATAAGGAAATAAATAAAAAAAGATAATAAAGAATAGAAAGGAATAAATCGCTTGGGTCATGTATCAGCACCCAATCTTCGAGAAAAGAGGAAAATATAAGGTTCCGTCGGAACAGTTATTTATTTCAGGGTATCCCGTCTTTTTTTTCATTGAAAAAAAAAAGAGAGGAAGTGTAGGGAGAAATGAAAAAAAGATATTGGAATATTAATTTGGAAGAGATCCTGGGAGCAGGAGTTCATTTTGGTCATGCTATTAAAAAATGGAATCCCAAAATGGCACCTTATATCTCTAGAAAGATTAAAGGTAGGCATATTACAGATCTTACTCGAACTGCTCGTTTTTTATCAGAAGCTTGTAATTTACTTTTTCATGCAGCAAGCAGTAGAAATGAATTCTTAATTGTTTGTACCAAAAAAAGAACAGCGGATTTGGTAGCGCGGGCTGCAATAAGGGCTCGGTGTCATTATGTTAATAAAAAGTGGCGCGGCGGTATTTTAACGAATTGGTCCACTACACAAATGAGACTTCAAAAGTTTAGGGACTTAACAATGTACCAAAAGACAGGGAAACTCACTCGCCTTCCGAAAAGAGATGTGTCTCGATTAAAGAAACAGTTATCTCACTTGCAAAAATATCTGGGCGGGATCAAATATATGACGGGGTTACCAGATATTGTAATAATCCTTGATCAGCAAAAAGACTATACGGCTCTTCGAGAATGTATCACTTTGGGAATTCCGACAATTTGTTTAGTTGATACAAATTGTGACCCCGATCTCGCAGATCTTTTGATTCCTGCAAACGATGACAGTATACCTTCATTCCGATTCATTCTTAACAAATTAGTATTTGCAATTTGTGAAGGTCGTTCTAGCTATATACAAAATCCTTAATTAATAATAACATATAAGATAAAAAAGTTCTTTTGAAAATTCCATAGACTGATAAATTGATGGAATTCTTTACGATTCCTGAATCGTGCAAAAGAAATAAAAAGAATTTAGGGATATTATGTGACTCGTTTGTATCCAAAATATACAATTCTAGTGGGCAAGCCTAAAGAAAAAAAGGGGTTGAATCAAAATAATTTCTTGTAAAGTTTTCAGAGGACAATATGAATGTTTTATCATCTTCCATCAACACATTAAAAGGCTTATATGATATATCCGGCGTAGAAGTAGGCCAGCATTTTTATTTGAAACTCGGGGGTTTCCAAGTTCATGCCCAAGTACTTATTACTTCTTGGGTTGTAATTGCTATCTTATTAGGTTCCGCCATTGTAGCTGTTCGGAATCCACAAACCATTCCTAGTGACGGTCAGAATTTCTTCGAATATGTCCTTGAATTTATTCGAGATGTGAGCAAAACTCAAATTGGAGAGGAATATGGTCCATGGGTTCCTTTTATTGGAACTATGTTTCTATTTATTTTTGTTTCTAATTGGTCAGGGGCGCTTTTACCTTGGAAAATCATACAGTTACCTCATGGAGAGTTAGCCGCACCCACAAATGATATAAATACTACCGTTGCTTTAGCTTTACTTACGTCAATTGCATATTTTTATGCGGGCCTTAGCAAAAAAGGATTAGGTTATTTCGTTAAATACATTCAACCAACTCCAATTCTTTTACCCATTAATATTTTAGAAGATTTCACAAAACCTTTATCGCTTAGCTTTCGACTTTTCGGAAATATATTAGCGGACGAATTGGTAGTTGTTGTTCTTGTTTCTTTAGTACCTTCAGTGGTTCCTATACCTGTTATGCTCCTTGGATTATTTACAGGCGGTATTCAAGCTCTTATTTTTGCAACGTTAGCTGCGGCTTATATAGGCGAATCCATGGAGGGGCACCATTGACTAAGTTTCTAAATCGTCTTTATTTTTTAACTTAGTGCAAGGCAATCCATGCCGTTCTCAAGACTATTTACTTATATAGATATAAATACACGCATAAATAGACAAAAAAAGGGTCTATACGATCTAGAGGAAGAATCAAAAGGATTACGATATTGTCGGATTGTCAAAGTAAAAAAGGGGGGGGGGTCGAAGAGATCTTTTTCCTAAAATGGGTTTGCCCTGTTTCTATCTCCTTCCAATAAATATTCTCTTGATATTGTCTTGATTTTTTTGTTCATTCAATTCTTAGGAGTCATAATCTGAATGAGAATTCTTTATTTGTTTACGATGCTAAAACTAAAAAAAAAAAGAAGGGGGTTCCATGCAGTGATTCTCATTTCAGTCGACTTTATTCAATTCAACGATTGACCAAAAGAATAATAAAGAAAAAATTACATGAACTTAGATCAATCAAAGGTTTTTCTTTCTATGCAATGATTCAGACTAATGAATTCGCCCTTTTAGATTGATTGTATCTATGTGGGATTACACGAAATAAAAAGAAAAGGAAGAAATAAAAGAGTTTACAAAAAATGAGATTCATAAAAGAAAGGGTTGTTTAACAGAGTGAGATCCAACTGGATATATGGAATCTATATAATGGTTAGAAAATAACATAATGGTTAGAAAACAACTTTCTTTTATAGATGTTTCTAAAAAAAAAATAAGAATTTGATGAAATCCAAGATACGATACGAATAATTAGTTTACTTTATCGAAGAAAAACGTGTATATGTATAGAGTAGGCTAGTCCTATATGAGCGAAAAGATATATCTAATCGCTCTACTACTACTCAGTATTTAGATAGGGATTTCAATAAGAGTCCTTCCTTTTCGTTTGTAACTTTGAATTGAATAAAGAAATTCAATTAAGAAGAAAAAGAACGAAGAGCTCGAATTTGAAGAAAGGTTCGGAGCAAAGAAAGAAATGGAAATAAAGTTGTATGAATTCACAAAAAATCCGCGGATAGGCATTTTGAAAATAGATAGTGAAGTGATTCTGATGATTCAATAAAATTATTACTTCAATTCAGAGCTCTTAGTTGCGTTGCAATAACTAATTAAGTCATAATTTCTTGGTTGATTGTATCATTAACCATTTCTTTTTTCTTTTGCGAGGAACTTATCATGAATCCATTGATTTCTGCCGCTTCTGTTATTGCTGCTGGGTTGGCTGTTGGACTTGCTTCTATTGGACCTGGGATTGGTCAAGGTACTGCTGCAGGCCAAGCTGTAGAAGGTATCGCGAGACAGCCCGAGGCGGAGGGAAAAATACGAGGTACTTTATTGCTTAGTCTGGCTTTTATGGAAGCTTTAACAATTTATGGACTGGTTGTAGCATTAGCACTTTTATTTGCAAATCCTTTTGTTTAGGATCTCATAAAAAAGAAAAATACGTATTTATCTTCTTTATTTCCTTCGACTTGCTACTTGCTTTTTTCGAATTCTAGCAGGATTTCACCCTACAACTACCTACTTTAGTTTTCTTGCGGCAATTGCCCCCGGGAAGGACTGATTGGGGGATCAGGAATTAGTATACCGACTCGCTTTCTTCCTTCCCTCTATCTTAGTCCAATCGAAACTTTTTTAAGGAAGTGTTGTAACAAAAACAAAGGGGAGGGGATATTTCACAATTAACATGAGACTTGATACCGAATTAGAATCCGTATTGTTCTTAATATGAAATATATATCTATATTTCTATATATATATAGAAATATAGATATAGAAAATTGAGAATATCAGAAAAGAAAAAAAAAAAGTTATTAATTAATCTGTCTATATCTATAGGAGAAGAGGAGATCATATGAAAAATGTAACCGATTCTTTCGTTTTCTTGGTTCACTGGCCATCCGCCGGGAGTTTCGGGTTAAATACCGATATTTTAGCAACAAATATAATAAATCTAAGTGTAGTTCTTGTTGTATTGCTTTTTTTTGTAAAGAGAGTGTTAAGCGATTTATTAGGTAATCGAAAACAGAGAATTTTTAATACTATTCGAAATTCAGAGGAACTACGCGGGGAGTCCCTCGAACAGTTGGAAAAAGCCCGGGCCCACTTAGCGAAAGTCGAAATAGAAGCGGATCAGTATCGAGTGAACGAATACTCTGAGATAGAACGACAAAAATTGGGATTGATTAATTTGACTTATAAGACTTTGGAACAATTCGAAAATTCTAAAAATGAAACCATTCTTGTTGAACAACAAAAAGCGATTAATCAAGTTCAACAGCGGGTTTTTAAACAAGCCTTACAAGGAGCTCTAGGAACTCTGAATAGTTGTTTGACTAAGGAATTGCATTTACGTATCATCAGTGCAAATATTGGCATTTTGGGGGAGATGCAAAAAATAAGGCATTAACTCTTATTTATACTGTAGGCATTATTTTTTATTTTTTATTTAATAATTCAAAAATTAGAAATACTCATGGTAAACATTCAACCCGACGAGATTAGTACTATTATCCGTAAACGTATTGAGCAATATAATAGGGAAGTCCAGATTGTAAATACTGGTACCGTACTTCAAGTAGGCGACGGCATTGCTCGTATTTATGGTCTTGATGAAGTAATGGCAGGCGAATTAGTAGAATTTGAAGAGGGTACGACAGGCATTGCTCTGAATTTGGAATCCAATAATGTTGGTGTTGTATTAATGGGGGACGGCTTGAAGATACAAGA